AATTGGATGCCCTACTGCGTTACAAAATTTCGCTTTAGCCAATGATCCAATCAGAGGAATAATTGGAACTATTGTATCGAGTTTATTGGGAGCATTATTTAGTAGAAATGAATTTTCTAGCATTTGATTCCGCACCACTGCAGGATTTCGTCGAACACTTGAAAAGTAACTCAAAAAATCGAGGGAATGCTTGGATAATTGGTTTATACGGATACTTGCCGCGTGAGACCATACATCAAAATGACATTGCCATAAATTGACAAGGTAAGATTTCCATTTATTCATTAGAAGAGGTGTGTCTTTGGAAGCCAGAATTGATTTTCCTTGATATCTAACATAATGCATGAAAGGATCCTTGAGAAAGCATGGGATGACCGGAAAATCATTAGCAAAGACTTCGGCAAAATGTTCTATTTTTCTATATAAACAGAGTCGTTCAAAAAGGAATCCAGAAGATGTTAATCGTAAATGAGAAGATTGGTTACGGAGAAAAAGGAAGCTGGATTCGTATTCACATATATAAGAATTATATAGGAATAAAAAAAATCTCGGATTACTTTTTGAAAAAATGGAAATATATTTATTTGTAATAATAAGACTGTTACAATTAGAATACTCATGAAGAAAGAACCGCAATAAATGCAAATAAGAAGCATCTTTCACCCGGTAACGAAGGGTTTGAACCAATATTTCCAGATGGGCAGGGTAGGGTATTAGTATATCCGCCGAATAATTTAAATGTGGGAACTTTTCCTCTAAAAAGGGAAATATTGAATGAATGGATCGTAAATTGTAAAATCTTACGATTTCTGCCCCTTCTAAAGAAGATATTAATCGTAGATAAAATGGAATTTCCACAATGATTGCAAATCCTTCTGATAGAATTTTAGAATGCAAATTCTTGTTGTACCCAAAAAATGGATTTTGTTTAGAATCATTAGCAGAAATTATCAAATAATTCAGTTGATACATTGTAGTAATTAAGCGTTTTACAATCAGTAAACTAGATTTATTATCATAACCTATATTTTCCAACAACATGTATCTATTTAAACCATGACCATGAGCAAGTGCATAACTATATTCCCGAAAGATAAGTGGGTATAGGAAGTCATGTTGCCGAAATCTATCGAGTTCTAAATATCCTTGAAATTCCTCCATTTAAAATTAGATGGGGATAAGGGATTTCTTTTGGGTTATTAAATGACACATAGTACGATACAGTCAAAACAGGATATTATAGTAAGAAATAAATAGATATATACCCCGGAACCAGATAAGACTGATCGACGGACTCTTTAGCCTCTCCTTTTCCATCTAATTTAATTGGTTTATGTTCATTCGAGGATAACAAGATGGTTAGAAATCCTTTATTTGTTCAACCCAATCGCTCTTTTGATTTTGGAAAAAAAGGATTTTTATCTTTATCAATAGACTGCTTTTTCTACACATTTACCCCCACACTCTAATGGAGAATAGCTACTAATAATTAGGATTTAAAAAAAAAATCGATGATCCACTTATGGGAAAAGCATTTCCCGCATCAAGGACTAATCTATTTTTAACGTTTAATTAGATCGGGTAATCGTTCAAATTAAGAACAGAAGCTCGTTTCTTTTTTTTTGTTTACCTATAATTGGAGCCATAGGGCTCTATCCATTTATTCACTTAACCCAAAATTTAATTTTATTTTTTTTCGTCAAGAATTTAAACAAAGTTTTGAACCGATCCGCTAAGAATAAAATATTCTCGGAATTCCACATTGATACGACATGCTGCTTTTTCCATTCATTCCTTTGAGGATCAGTCGCGGTTTTACAAGCTCTAGAGATAGTATCGACGAAGACGTTGCTTCATACAAATGTGTAAAAATTGCCAGTCGCACTTAAAAGCCGAGTACTCTACCGTTGAGTTAGCAACCCCCCCCCCCCCCCCCCCCCCCAAAAAAAAAAAATGTGTAGATCCAATCGGAATAAAAAATTAGATTTAATTGCACACCGAAATCCAAATAGTAAAATAGCAAAAACATTGCTAATCGATTCTGAACATAAAAAAAATAATGAACATATTAGATGCAAATACACTGACTTCTAAAATAAGAATCTAGATTAAGATAAGGATATGGATTAAGTCAAAATTGATGTACTACCACGGATTTAGTTCGTATCTTATCCATTATTATCTTATCCGTTTTTTTTTTTCAATAAAATAAATAAATAATAAATAAATAAAGGCTTCTCGTATCCCAGCAAATCCGACGAATCCGTCGTTTAAATAAAGTAAAATAAAAAAACCAAGTCCATAGATGGAACAGAGGGAAATAGATACATTTATTCATGATCGGATTATATTTGTTTGATACACTGTTGTCAATATGAATGTAAATCTTAAGAAAAGAACACAATGTGGAGAACCATAAATTAAAATTAAAAAAAAATTAAATATTGAATTAATATAATAAAATATAAATTATACAAATAAAGAAAAACTAATGACTTGTATTGAATTGGCACTAACTATATATGGATAATAAACATGGATACAAAAGGATGTAAGCGTAAGAATCAATATTCGTAGCAAAGTATCGCAATGCTTGGGTTTACTTAATCCATATAAGTAAAAAAAAAAAATAAATCTTAAATCCCATTTGTTTTTTTTTTATTTATTTGTTCATAACATAAAAAAAGTGAAAGTTTCAACTAAAAAACAACTAGTATTGAATTAGCAATAATGTAAATATTTTGGATTTCTAAATCCAACTACTTCGGTTATTCATTTGATCTTTTTTCATCTGTCTTAAATTAAATGAATTTCTATCACTAAAATAAAAATAAATTTTTGTCGTTATAGAAGACGACATTTTTTAGTAGTAGACATTTTTTGGTAGTAATAATAAATAGGTATGAATAGAACAAAAGAGGGGGGGCGGTAGTATATAAAAGGTTATACAAAGTTATATAAGCCCCCTCTTTTGTTCTATTCATTAATTGAATTTAATTTAATCTGTTGATTAAGGCAAAGTTACATAAAAACTCCCGCCTTCTTCGAAATATCATGAACAGTTCCCGTAGGTTGAGCGCCCCTTTCAAGTAAATATAGAATAGCAGGAACATTTAAATAGGTTTGATTCTTTAGCGGATCATAAAAGCCCACTTTCCGAAGAGCTCTTCCTTCTCTTCGGCATCGAGCATCAATTGCAACGATTCGATAAACCACCCATTGGGATAGATGTAGATGAATAATACCCCCCCTAGAAACGTATAAGAGGTTTTCTCCTCATACGGCTCAAGAAAATTCGAAATTATGTCTATGGATCGAATTTTAAATTTTTAATTAGTAATGTCAAATGGATCCATAAAATAATCAAATCAATTAAATATGAGTTAAGTACTTTTTAGTATTCCTTATTATTATCCGAAAAAGAAAATAAAATCATTTGTATTCGCATCCTCATAACTCAAGTTGGATAACTCGCTAATAACCCAAGGAAACCCTTTACTTTAGGTATTTCGTTTATTGAGCGATCTCTAACCACGCACCTTTTTTGTCTTTAGAATCTATTTTGATTCTTAATTAGAATCTATTTATTGAGACAACTGAAAGTGGTATTTCCTTGTTCCAGGATTCTTTATCGTTTCTTTGAATCATTGGGTTTAGACATTACTTCGGTGATTTTTAATCGTTTCAAAAAACGTCAGCAACATACCCTTTTTGTGATTTCTTTTTATCAAAAAATCATACAAATGGTCGATTTGATTCCTGCGCGATACACTTTTAATCGAAAGAGTTTTACCAATTCCAAGAGGTTTTACTTATAAATTTGAAAATTGGATCCTTTCGATTTTTATATGGAAAATATACTTACGAAGCTGTTTCAACTTATTAATTAACACTAACCCTAGACCCGTTCCCTTAAAAAATGAATCAATACTTTTTTTTACTCGAGCTCCATTAAGATCATGTACTATTTGCATCCCAACCCCCGACCTCAAAAAGGAGGGTTCTAGTGAAACAGAACAAACGATGTCGAGCCAAGAGCACCCTCATTCCTATCTAATTAATATAAAAAGAAAATGATGGATGTAAGAATCCACAGACGACCATATCCCTCAAGTCGCACGTTGCTTTTTACCACATCGTTTTAAACGAAGTTTTACCATAACATTTCCTAGTAGGTTGCTGTAAACAGTATGTAATTGATTCCATTATGGACTCATGAATAATCATTGGTTCGTTCGGTACATAGTAATCCATACTTTTATGAATGGGTAATTTCTCAAGAAGTATCAGCACGAATTAAATTTAACCCCATATAATATATAGAAATATAATAAATATTTTTTTAATATATTATTTTATTTTTTCTTTAGAAAATATAAATATTAGAATATAAAAAAATTGAACTAATAAATAAGACAAATAAGTTTTTTTTTAATCTGCATCTTGAGGTGACTTGCTAAAATAGATTCACCAATTTCACACTTCTTCGAGTACCAAGGACTCATAAGACATTATTAAAAATATTTAATTGATTGAAAAATTTCCTATTTCACTATCATTACATTATTTGAATAAGGCTTTACAGTAAAAATCGCATTTTGATAATAATAGAGAAAAATTCATATTCGGATTAAACCATAAAAAAAATGTAAATTCTTTTTGTTTTTCACGAGGTGGTGGATAAAGACTGATAGAATAGAGGCTTGGGGTTGTTATTCTTTTTGATAAATCATAATTAAAGGAGGATCCCCATACCTATCAGGTAGACTAAACAAATATCTTTGAAAGTAATTAGAAACATTCTATGTTAAAGGGTAAAGTTAAATATTTAAAATTTAGGGATAACAAATCTATTGTCACAAAACTCAATTGAAATAAAATAAAGTTTTCAATGAATCAATGAAATAGAAGAAATAGAACGATAACAATACATATATATAAGTCTTCGCTCCCTTTCTGCGTAGTTTATTTGACTTGGAGTCAATAATCCGGCTGCAATTATTTCCTAAGGAAAAGCGACTAAGATGTATGAATACACTTTGTCTCAATTGGTACATATCATATATTTACAATTTTTCATAAAAGAAAACACAAAATACTTAAAAACGGGGTTCAAAGAAAAGACATATGTTACGTATGTAACTTGATTTTTTTTTAATGAAATTCAGACAGCCGCATATATTGAAATTGGTATTTTACATTGACGTTTAACTCCTATCTACTGCGTCAATTCTATGAATATGATGAATCCTAAATAAAAAAAGAATCCTATTAGAGTGTTCCAGACTATTACTATTTTGTATAAATGTAAATTAAAACAAGTACAGATTAAATCATGGCTCGTATTTTTATTTTATGAAGAACTAACTTATTAAATAGAAATATGATTTAATCTATTAAGAATCAATCATTATAGGAAAGCAAAATCAGATTATAACCAATCTTATTCTACTCTTAAAAAAAAAAAAAAAATAAGGTTGTTTAAAAAAGGGCAATCTTTCTTTTATTCTGATATAAAATAGAAAATCTATATTCTGATATGATATATATAATATAATAGGTATGCTCTGGGACGGAAGGATTCGAACCTCCGAATACCGGGACCAAAACCCGTTGCCTTACCACTTGGCCACGCCCCATTTTTGATTTCTATTCGACATTAATAAAGACTAATATTGATAGTAGTTCTTCGTCAATTCTAGTCCAAATCTATATAGAATAGATTAGAGTGTTGCTAGGATTTTGAGACATTTAGATAGAGAATTAAACGACATTTATTGATCATTACATACAATTCAATTAAGATATTGTATGAAAGTATGGTTTTGTCTATTCTCTTTTGATTTGAGAATTGAAGGATTTTTGATTGGGTTAATTAAAAAAAAAAATAAGATTATAATAACTCATATTAAGAACTCATCATATTAATAACTCAATCAAAATAAATACAATTATCTTCAAGAACAAAGAAAAAAATGTTTGTTATGCTTAATATCTTTAGTTTGATCTGTATTTGTCTTAATTCTGCTCTTTCTTCAAGTAGTTTTTTCTTCTCAAAATTGCCCGAGGCTTATGCTTTTTTGAATCCAATCGTAGATTTTATGCCAGTAATACCTTTGCTCTTTTTTCTCTTAGCTTTTGTTTGGCAAGCTGCTGTAAGTTTTCGATGAGATCTTTAATACGGTCCTAGAAAAATTCATGATTTATTCTTAAAAAAAAATTCTAACAATTCATAAGATCAGATAAGTCTTATAGTATAACCCTTCGATTCAAATAATTAAATTCTTGGATCGCCACAATAAGTCTGGGCTCCCCCCAGTTCCTCATTCGGACCCTTTTTTACAGTGAAAGAACCTAGTAGATTCCTCCGCAATATCTAATTGCGGGTATGAAAAAGCTTTTGGTAATGAAAGACTTGACTCTTATTACATATTACAAATGAATTTCTGAAAATTCTTTTTTATTTCTATAGATTTAGAAAAATAATTTCGTGGTGTCAAAATAAGGTATGTGGTATAAAAATGGAGAATCTATTATCTTTTTTTCCAAAAAAAATGATCTTGGAGATTGTGTAATGCTTACTCTTAAACTATTTGTTTACACAGTAGTGGTATTCTTTGTTTCTCTCTTTATCTTCGGATTCCTATCTAATGATCCAGGACGGAATCCTGGACGTGAAGAGTGAAGAATAAAAAATAACAATAAAGTTTCTGTTTTCCTTGCTTGATTTTAAAATGTTCTTAGGATTTTATTTATTCCACATTTTTAACTATTAATTAAAATGAAATAAAAAAAAAGACTCGTTGAAAGAGAAATTGAAAGATAAAGAAAAAATACCAAGTCATCCACTAAAGCGGAAAGAGAGGGATTCGAACCCTCGGTACGAAAAACCCGTACAACGGATTAGCAATCCGACGCTTTAGTCCACTCAGCCATCTCCCCAAATTGAAATAAAAAGGATAATTACTAGATTATATTACACAAAAACAGTAAGACTTGAAAAAGGGCCCTCTCTTTATACCTCTTTATTATTCAGTATATAATTATTATATAGATATCTAATTATAGAGACATAGAAAAATAGAAAAAACAATATAGAAAATAAAAATCAGTGATTTCATTTAGGTAAAGTAAGGGCTCGAAAGCGATATCTCAACTCCACTATTCCAATGAATATAAATTTAGATATATAACCACCTAATGCCCCAAGAATATTATATATTATATAAACTATAAATTATATAGCAATGAATTTCTTATATAAAAAAATTATAGAATTAATAAATAGTAAATAGAAAGTAATAATAAATATATAAATTAAAATTAAATAAATAATAAAAAAAGAGTACCTCTTTGCTTTCGTCTGCAAGATCCTTTTTTACTTTTACTTCCACAGCCCGGCCCCCGGTCCTGACCGGGCCGGGTCTTTCGTTTTTGTTCCAATGAATCATAGAAAAAAATGATTTATTTGATTTGAAAAAAAAAAATGATTAATGATTG